ACGATCAATTCTATACAGAACTTCTCGAAAATTTTAGAGACCCTTTTGAGAATCAGAATGAAAAACCCTTTTCGTTGGAGAAGGATAAAAAGATTCATCCGATTTACGGAAAAAAAGTGCCTCGATGGCCATACAAATTAATCGACGAGATAGAACTAGAAACAGAAGTCTTTACAGACGAAGAGTATCAAATTCGTTCAATAAAATCCAAATTTGATGTACTAGCTTTGTCTAACCAGGTGAAGCTGCCTGAGGCTTTTAGTAGCCTACAGTTGGAAGACGAAGAAGATCATGTTGTACCCGAGTTTACAGTTCATGCAGACTTCCGCCGAGAGCTAATCAAAGGTTCTATGCGGGCGCAAAGGCGTAAAATGATTATTTCTAAATGGTATCAAATAAGGGCGCATTCCCCTCTTTTTTTCGACAAAACAAAAAGAATCCCCTTGAAACGTTTTTTTTTGAAGATCTACAATATGATCGAACTCATTGTTAGGCTTTTAAAAACATTGGTGGGGAAAGGCACAATTGTAGAGTCTACAAAAGGGCAAAAGAAAGGGGAACAAAAAAAAAGCGAAAAAGAACAAAAACAAGAAAGACGAGAACAAAAAAAACAAAGGGAAAAAGATCTGGACACAGTGCGAATGGAGATAGCATTGATCTGGGAGAGCATTCCAGATATTCAAAACTTTAGAACTTTCGTGTTATTTTTTCACTTTTTTATGAGAAAATATATTATAATACCTTTTCTCATCGTTGCGAAAAATAGCGTACGTATACTCCTATTGCAACGTCCTGAATGGTCTCTGGATTTTGAGGACTTGAAAAGAGAAACCCATGTTAAATGTACTTTTAGCGGCATTCCATTAACCGGAAGAGAAGATCCCTCAGATATGTTCACAGAGGGTATGCAGATAAAAATCGTATTTCCTTTCCGCCTGAAACCTTGGCACAAAAAGAAAATGACCGAGAAGAAAGAAGATTCTTCTTTTTTAACAGTTTGGGGACGGGAAACTAAACTTCCTTGTGGTGAGCCCCGAGAAATACCTTCCTTTTTTAAACCCATTTTAAAGAAATTCAAGAAAAAAATGGAAGAAATAAAAAGGAAGGGTTTATTATTTGTAATAATAAAAGACCTACTAGGAAAAACAAAACAAAATGAAGTTCTTTTTAAACTTTTACAAGAAACAATAAAATGGGGTACAAAAATTAGTTTGTTTATAAACAAAAAAATAAAAAAAATAAAAAAAATATTAATAATATTAATAATAAAAATAACAAAAATAATACTAAAACTAATAAACAACCTAATAATAAACGGAATAAAAATAAAAAATAAAATAACAGAAAAATTAGAAAAATTCCGCAGATCAAGGGAAATTAAAGAAGAAAAAGATTCGAAAATTGACAAATCATCTACATCTCCGAGTTCATTGCAAGAAACAAAAATGAAGAATCTGACTGATAGACTAAATAGAGTTCGAAATGAAATAGCTATAGTTGAAAAAGAACTAGAAAAAATCGAGAAAAAAAGAGGAACTACAAGAATAAAAAAAAAAAGAAGAAATCCTCGATTAATCTCTAAATTACCCCTTGTTTTAAAACTATTCATTCAAAGAATATCTCAAAATGGAATTTTATCTATCATTAACATGAAAGCAAGAAAAGAAGAAAAAAAAAAACAAAAGACAAATCCAAGTCGGTTTATTTCGACTATACAAAAGTCACTTGATTATATTAGAAATAATAAAACAAATTCGCCTATTTTTTATGACTTATCCTATGTGTCACAAGCATATGTATTTTTCAAATTATCACAAATCCAAGTTAGTAACTCATATAGATTAAAATCTGTTCTTCAATATCAAGAAACCCCCCTTTTTCTTAAGCCTGAAATAAAGGATTCTTTTGAAACACAAGGAATGGTTCATTCGAAATTAAGGGCTAAGAAATTTCCAAGTTATGAAATGAATCAATGGAAAAACTGGTTAAGAGGACATTATCAATACCCTTTATCTCAGATAAAATGGTCTGGCTTAACACCAAAAAAATGGCGTCGTATAGCTAAAAAAAGAATTTTAAGAAAACGGGATTCATATGAAAAAGACCAATTAATGGATTCCAAAAAGCAATTTGAAGTAGATTCATTATCTACTAAAAATGAAAACGAAAATTATAAAAAAAACTATAGATATGATTTGTTATCATATAAATTTCTTAATTATGAAAATCAAAGGGCATGCTTTTTTTATAGATCTCCGTTTCAAGGAAATAAGAACCAAGAGATTTCTTATACCACACCTAAAGAACAATCTTTGGATACGCAGATAAACATCCCCCTTAAAACTTATCTAGGAAACTTAGATTATCGATATCTATATCTGGAAACAGAAACCGAGAAACCATTTTTTACAAATGAGAGGTGGGAAACCATCCATTCTTATAGTATAACTCGAAGTGTTATGAATAGTATAACTCGAAGTGTTATGAACAAATCGAGTCCTTGTTTCAAGTCTAGTTTTGAGTCGGTTTTTGGTACAATTCCAAAAACAACTCCAAAAACAAATTCACGAAAGTACCACAAACTTGTTTTGTATTGGATGGAAATGAATGAGAAAATGCTAAAGCGTCCAGACATGCAAATTGTGCTTTCGTCCTTCCCAGGAATTGGGTTCCTTTCTTGGGCATATAAAAATAAATATACAGTTTGGCTTATGCGAGGAAAATATAATCATTCCAGTATGCTACATAAAGTGATGCATTTCACTTTGACAACTGATGATAAAAAGATCCTTGAAGATTTTTATTGGGTGTCACCGATAAAAGGAGATCCAAATGAAGAAGAAGTAGAAAAGTTACAAGAAGTCAAAAGAATCCTACGAAAATTCGAATACGAACCAGTAGTAGACCCCTTAGAAGAAGAAGTACTACCAGAAAAAGAATGGTTTTTTGAATTTGAACCCGTTCGCCCAGACCCCTCAGAACAAAAAGAGAGTCAAAAACAAAAAGAGAATCAAAAACAAAAAGAGAGTCAAGAAGAAAAAGAGAGAAAAGAGGAAAAAGAGAGAAAAGAGGAAAAAGAGAGTCAAGAGGAAGAACAGAGTCAAGAAGAAGAACAGAGTCAAGAGGAAAAATCGAGTCAAAAACAAAAGGATAGTCAAGAAGACAAAAATCAAAAACAATACAAATCAAAAAAAAAGAAAAAGCCGGAGGAAACAATCGAACTAGACAGAAATTCGATAGACATATTCCTAACCCTGGAAGATTTTTTCGTTTTTCAAACAGAATGCACGGAATCTATTTTCGAAAAAGTGACGCGTCGTGTGTATCTAGCCCCTGTCGTGGTTAAAACGAAAACTTTAGAGAGATTGTTGGGATTTACAATTGCAATGGAAAATAGATCAAGTGTGAGTAATATGCTCTTTTTTAGGGATCTAACAACAGAATTGATGGACAGTGGTGTGTTGGTTTTCCAACCCATTCGTATGTCTGAACAGAAGGATGGAGAATTGATTCTGTTTCAAACCCTGGGTATTTCCGCTTTTTCATCCTTTTTTCAGGAAAAGGAAAAGAAAAGGGAAGGACCTAAGCCCCTTTCTTGGTATTTACAAGAAAAAAGAAAGACTTTTCATAACATCTTTTCACTACATCGAAGAATAACAGCAAAATCTGTTGATTTGCTTGTTCCCGAAACGATTTTATCGTTTAGACATCGTAGAAAATTGAGAATTCTAATTTGTTTGAATTCAAAGAATAGAAACGATGTAGATAGAAATCCAGCATTTTGGAACGGAAAGAACGTAAAAAACAGTATCCAAGTTTCACATAAGAAAAATCATCTTGATAGAGCGAAAAATCAATTAATGAGATTGAAGCTCTTTCTTTGGCCTAATTATCGATTAGAAGATTTAGCTTGTATGAATCGTTATTGGTTTGATACCAATAATGGTAGTCGTTTCAGTATGTTAAGGATACAGATGTATCCACGATTGAAAGTTCGTGGATAATACCCTTTTTCGATATATCATATACCCTATATATAATATAGGGTATATGAAAGTAAACAAATACACAGATCCCATGTCTTGTCTCACATTTCATTTTAGTATCCAATAGGAACTGAATAATGTCTCAATTAGATCTCGAAATGAATCAACAAAACCTTCTTCATTTTAGATCTAAATTCTTCGATACAAAAACGTACCAATCCTTTTCTATCCCTATCTAAATCCAATTGAAAATTGGATTGGTTGATTTGAATTCATAAAATTCGGATTAGATTTTTGTATATATCACATGCCAATTAATGGCATTATTATTACTGATCGGTAAAATCCATATCTGTAAAAAAGAAGGGGGCTTTTTTTTATGGTCAAAAATTCATTCATTTCGGTTATTTCTCAAAAAGAAAACAGAGGGTCTGTTGAATTTCAAGTATTTAGTTTCACCACTAAGATAAGTAGACTTAGTTCACATTTGGAATTGCACAAAAAAGACTATTCATCTCAGAGAGGTTTGCGAAAAATTTTGGGAAAACGTCAACGACTGCTGGCCTATTTGTCAAAAAAAAATAGAGGGCGCTATAAAGAATTAATTGGTGAGTTGGATATTCGAGAGATAAAAACTCGTTAATTTGAAGCGTGATACGATTTGAGCTTAGTCGTTTCAATTTTGATGAACTTCTTTTTACTTTCAGCAATGCATGGAAGAATGACTCGGGAAAAACTTATGATTGCACCAACTACAAGAAAAGACCTTATGATAGTCAATATGGGCCCTCACCACCCATCAATGCACGGTGTTCTTCGACTGATCGTTACTCTGGAGGGCGAAGATGTTATTGACTGTGAACCAATATTGGGTTATTTACATAGAGGGATGGAGAAACTGGCGGAAAATCGAACAATTATACAGTATTTGCCTTATGTAACGCGTTGGGATTATTTAGCTACTATGTTCACAGAAGCAATAACCGTAAATGGACCCGAACAGCTAGGCAATATTCAAGTACCTAAAAGAGCTAGCTATATCAGAACTATTATGTTGGAGTTGAGTCGTATCGCTTCCCATTTGTTATGGCTTGGCCCTTTTATGGCAGATATTGGGGCACAGACCCCCTTCTTCTATATTTTTCGAGAACGCGAATTGATCTATGACCTATTCGAAGCTGCTACCGGTATGCGCATGATGCATAATTATTTTCGTATCGGAGGAGTCGCTGCTGATCTACCTCATGGCTGGATAGATAAATGTTTGGATTTTTGCGATTATTTTTTAACCGGGGTTGCTGAATACCAAAAGCTTATTACACGGAATCCCATTTTTTTAGAACGAGTTGAAGGCATAGGCGTTATTGGCGCAGAAGAAGCACTAAATTGGGGTTTATCAGGGCCAATACTACGAGCTTCCGGAATAGAATGGGATCTTCGTAAAGTTGATCGTTATGAATGTTACGACGAATTGGATTGGGAGATTCAATGGCAAAAAGAAGGGGATTCGTTAGCTCGGTATTTAGTACGAATCGGTGAAATGACCGAATCCATAAAAATTATCCAACAGGCTCTGGAAGGAATTCCAGGAGGGCCCTATGAGAATTTAGAAATCCGACGCTTTGATAGAATAAAAGACCCCGAATGGAATGATTTTGAATATCGATTTATTAGTAAAAAACCTTCTCCAACTTTTGAATTGTCCAAGCAAGAACTTTATGTAAGAGTCGAAGCACCAAAAGGAGAATTGGGAATTTTTCTGATAGGAGATCAGAGTATTTTTCCTTGGAGATGGAAAATCCGACCGCCGGGTTTTATCAACTTGCAAATTCTTCCTCAGTTAGTTAAAAAAATGAAATTGGCTGATATTATGACGATACTAGGTAGCATAGATATCATTATGGGAGAAGTTGATCGTTGAAATGATCATTGAGACAACAGAAATACAAGCTATCAATTCTTTTTCCAGATTGGAATCCTTAAAAGAAGTCTATGGGAGCATATGGATGCTTGTCCTTATTTTCACTCTTCTATTAGGAATCACACTAGGTGTACTAGTTATTGTTTGGTTAGAAAGAGAAATATCTGCAGGGATACAACAACGCATTGGACCTGAATACGCCGGGCCTTTGGGAATTCTTCAAGCTCTAGCAGATGGTACAAAACTACTTTTCAAAGAGAATCTTCTTCCATCTAGAGGAGATACACGTTTATTCAGCATCGGGCCATCCATAGCAGTCATATCCATTTTACTAAGTTATTCAGTAATTCCTTTTAGCTTTCACTTTATTCTGGCCGATCTTAGTATTGGTGTTTTTTTATGGATCGCCGTTTCAAGTCTTGCTCCCCTTGGACTTCTTATGTCGGGATATGGATCAAATAATAAATATTCCTTTTTAGGTGGATTAAGGGCTGCTGCTCAATCAATTAGTTATGAAATACCATTAACTCTATGTGTATTATCAATATCTCTACGTGCGATTCGATGAGACATAAAATTTCCCCTATTTCTTTCTAGCAAGAAAGTGAAATGAGTTGAATTCTTTTTTTATTTATTATTGGGGTTGATCAACTAAACCAGATAGTTATATGAGTGAAATAAAACGGCTTAAAAATTTGCTGTGAAAGGAATTCAATCTCATTTCCTATGTACAAGAATTAAGTGAAAGTAAACATAAGCAGTCGAGACTGTTTACCCCAAGATTGGTTGATTAGTAATCATGGCTTGAAGCGGGTTTAAAAGATCAACTGCATGGGGTTTTTACTATCTATTGCCATAGATACCCTAATGAGAGATTCAAAAAATGAGTGGATGGTTAGGAAGACCAAGATACACAAAGGATTAGTAATGGAGATTCTGTAAATTATCCAATAGGATAGTTCTTTATAGAAAAGTAATTCAAATTGGGGCTTTAAGTTGGTAGAAATGATTAAGAAGTACTCCCCATGATTTCGATCCAGAGTCTATTCCTATCCACCGATTAAGAAAATAACTATCAAGAACGAAGCAATCTTTTATTTTGGGTAATGTCCCCTTTTTTGAGAAAGGAGAATAGGAATGAAATAAAATCGAAAGACTAGAATTGCAAAAAGAGATCCTTTTTGATTCATAACTCTTTCATTTTATAGAGAGCAAGACAATCCTTGTTCTGGAATGCAATGTCTAATTCTTTTTCGTAATCGAAATTGGTAGGTTGAAATATCTATATGATATTCCTCTAAAAAGTCTTTTTTATTCAAGGATAAAGTTATTAAAAATCAAAATTCTTAAAAGATGAGATCAATTCAGAAGCACTTTTTTCTTATAAATCTAGCCGACAGAATTCCATTGGTCTAATTCTAGGTCTTAAGATAAGAGTTTGACTTTCTATCGATCCTACAAACACATCAAGATAAATAATGTTGAAAGGTCCTTAGATTGATTTGTGACCTATGAGGAGCCGTATGAGGTGAAAATCTCATGTACGGTTCTGTAATAGCGACGGGAACAGTGATGTTATCATCGACTATGATT